TGCCCATTTTTGGTCATTGAGATTCAGGGATAATTCGGATTATTATATTATTTAGTAATAGATCTTATCTCTATTTTTATTTCCTCAACAACATCGAAATGATTGAAGTTTTTCTATTTGGAATCGTGTTAGGTCTAATTCCTATTACTTTGGCGGGATTATTCGTAACTGCATATTTACAATACAGACGTGGTGATCAGTTGAATCTTTAATGGAGTCACATTTCTTTTGATTGACCTCCTGCATAGAGGAGGTCAAATTCGAGTTGTAATTCCATTTTATTTTATGAAGTGATTTTCTTTTTAGCATAACAAAGAAGAAAATCACGCTCTGTAGGATTTGAACCTACGACATCGGGTTTTGGAGACCCGCGTTCTACCGAACTGAACTAAGAGCGCTTTCTTTTTTTTTTATGACAGAAGACACAACTGTAAAGAAAAAGATTCTTTTTGTACCCTGAACAAGATATCTTGCATGTATACAATATATCTTGCATGTATTACAATATATCTTGCATGTATATAGTATGATTGCATGTATATAGATAGTATGATTGCATGTATATAGTATGATCCAATGAAAAAGGATGCCTAACTTTCATCGATCTCAATTATCTCAATTCCGATTCAGAAATCCCTCGTTACTGCCCATAGGAGAAGTAATAGGTAGGGATGACAGGATTTGAACCTGTGACATTTTGTACCCAAAACAAACGCGCTACCAAGCTGCGCTACATCCCTTTTTTCCATTATTGTACAGTCCCATTGTACAAAAGGCCTGTCTTGTTTTCCACATCATTCTTTTCTTCTTTATCCATAAAGAAAAATCCATAAAGAAAACGAAATTTTCTTGACATTTCCTTTCTTCTTTTTGGTCTCATATTGGGTCTCATATAATATATACACTTCCAACCTAAGAAAAAAAAAAGAAATCTTTATCGGCAATGCTCAGGAGAAAAGAGTCTGTCATCTTTTTTTTTGTTTAAGGACAAGAAAATCTCATCTACTGGTCTATTTGCGGAAAAAAATAGAAGCGATCTTTTACTACAGCATACGATCGTATATGTATTACAATACAGAAATCAAGAAGGAGGATTTCCAATGCGAGATATCAAAACATATCTCTCTGTAGCACCCGTGCTAACTACTATATGGTTTGGGTCTTTAGCAGGTCTATTGATAGAAATGAATCGTTTTTTCCCGGATGCCCTGTCATTCTAGTTATTGACATGGGAAAAAAGAAAGAAAATTAGCAATACAAAAAATTGCGACAAATTTCCCCTCTCACTCATCTTTTTTCGATTGTTTCGTATGGAAAAAAAATTATCTTTAGCATTGAGTGGGATTATGGAATTATTACATTATGACGAAAACCATCGTTATGATGTAATAATTAGCTAGTGGTCACTTCTATTTATTTTATTTTTTCATTTTATTTTTTCATTGGATGTTCCTTTCTTCTAGAATCGAAGAGTAGAGTTGAGCCAAAATTCAAAGAAAGGGGGTTGGGTTCATGGCGAAGGATAAAGATGTCAGAGTCAGAGTGATTTTGGAATGTACCAATTGTGCCCGAAACGGTGTCAATAAAAAAGAATCGCCGGGAATTTCTAGATATATTACGCAAAAGAATCGACACAATACACCCAGTCGATTAGAATTGAGAAAATTTTGTCCTTATTGTTACAAGCATACGATTCACGGGGAAATAAAGAAATAGATGGAACAGAACCGTGTGGGTAACCCTTCCAAAGAGTAGGAATTAGGAAGAATCCAATGATATATATATAGATATATATATGTGTGTTATATACACAAATAAAATAAAAGTCAAGTCCTATCTCAGTCCAATAATGAATAAATAGGATTTTATAAATTGAATAAATAGGATTTTATAAATAAGGAATAAACCATGAAGATATCTAAGAAACTTTTTCGTATATACAAGCGGCGGCGAATTCGTAAATACAAGCGAATTTCTAAATACGGGCGAATTCGTATTTACGGGCGAATTTTTAAACACGGGCGAATTCGTGGGAAATACATACGAATTCGTGGGAAATACAGGCGAATTCGTAAATACAAGCGAATTCATAAATACAAGCGAAAGCAATCGTCTTCGTCCCCACGTAGATCGGAGAATCGAATAAAAATAAATTTGAATTATAGAAACATTCGTTTAATTTGTAAATTTATTAGTGAACAAGGAAGAATCTTATCTAAACGAGTAAATAGATTGAAATTAAAAAAACAACGATTCATTACTCTTGCTATAAAACAAGCTCGTATTTTATCTTTGTTACCGTTTCTTCTTAATAAAAAGGAACAACTTCTTAAATTGAAATTGCAATTTAAGAAAGAGGAAGAACTTAAGAAAGATCAAAAATATAAGAAAGATCAAAAATATAAGAAAGATCAAAAATATAAGTATAAGAAAGATCAAAAATATAAGAAAAAAACAAAATATACGGGGGCGACGAAAAAGAAAGAATTTTCTAAACCACCACACCATGGTCCAACATGGAAATCCATGGACAAGAAAATGGACAAGAAAATGGACAAGAAAAAAGAATTTAAAAGGATATGGATCAGAAAGGATCCAATGTCAGAAGAAAACCCTAGGTTGAAGAAAGAAAAAGACAAACAAAAACAAGTAGAACGAGAACGAAGTCCACTTTCAGAAAACCCTAGGTTGAAGAAAGAAAAAGACAAACAAAAACAAGTAGAACGAGAACGAAGTCCACTTTCAGAAAACCCTAGGTTGAAGAAAGAAAAAGACAAACAAAAACAAGTAGAACGAGAACGAAGTCCACTTTCAGAAAACCCTAGGTTGAAGAAAGAAAAAGACAAACAAAAACAAGTAGAACGAGAACGAAGTCCACTTTCAGAAAACCCTAGGTTGAAGAAAGAAAAAGACAAACAAAAACAAGTAGAACGAGAACGAAGTCCACACCATGGTCCAACATGGAAATCCATGGACAAGAAAATGGACAAGAAAATGGACAAGAAAAAAGAATTTAAAAGGATATGGATCAGAAAGGATCCAATGTCAGAAGAAAACCCTAGGTTGAAGAAAGAAAAAGACAAAGAAAACAAGTAGAACGAGAACGAAGTCCTAGAAATACCGGTTTTCCAACTATAAAGAAATAAGCATATTCTATCTCTATCTTCCCGGAGTTCATTCTCCGGGTGGGGGGGGGAGAAATTTTTTGTTTCACCATTCCCGTACTGTATATTCTATTTCTTACTTTATATTCTTACTTTATAAGATTCTTACTTTATATTCTTACTTTATAAGATTCTTACTTTATAAGAGAATCTCTTTGATTTGTGGATTGAGAATGTTCTTAGAATTTGAAAAAATGGAAAGACAATTTTTATTATATATAGCTATTTGCGCAAGTATTTTACGATTCATAAGTAAGTGCCTCTCGTACAGATCATGTATGAATCTACTATAACTATAGGATAGTTCATTCTCACGAGTTACTGCATTTATCCGAGTAATCCACAAACAACGAAAATCTCTCTTTTTTCTGCCTCTATCTAGATGAGTGGAAACCAAGGCTTTCCTTTTTTGTTGAGTAATAGTTCGAGTCAGTCTCGAATGAGCCCCTCGAAAGTTTGATGCAAGTGAACGCATTTTGTTTCGACGTATTCGAGCTATATATCCTCGTTTCACTCTAATCATGGAATCCAATGAAACTTTGATGAATAAGGAATGGATTTCCGTTCTTTTCTTCAGTCATTCTTGCTTGTTCTTTCTCCCCATCGATTTGGAGCAAAGCTTTCCATATTTCCATATATGTCTAAAATATATATTCCAATGGCTTTTGCTGCTATGACCTTCCCAACCACGATTTTGGATTTCAGGTATTTCATCATTTCACCTGAAAAGTTCTACCGATACGAAATTCCATATAAAAAATCATATCAAAAACAAAGAATATCCAATTCATAGTGGGTTCCATCGTTTCTATGGTTACTTCTGAAACGGTGAGGTTCTCTCTATACACCGGAGCCCTCTTCCTCATGTAATCCATGTTATTAGTAACTTGTACAGTTCACATTCTTTGGCTCTACCCATGAATTAGATAATAACGGGTCTTTTTACAATCACAATAAGAGCTATTCATACAGTGACGGCATTTCATTAGGAAAGTTGGCTAGGTAGCTGACCCTCTGAGTCCGTTATTTCAAGAATAGAGGAGCATCATTTTGTTGCTTCATCATGCATTTTCCCCGCTTAGTGGATAACCATTGGATTTGCTACCAATGGGGAATTGCTTCTCATCCCAAATCAAGGCGATTGGATTTGCACCAATAGAAACCATAAATTCCAATTTATGGATTTAACCCATTTATTTAGATTGGAAAAAAGATCTCGTTTGTTCGAGTTCATGGTCGGAACGAGTCGCACATACACCCTAATACATATTCCTCGACGCTGAGGGCATCCTCGAAGAGCAGGACATTTGCTAGCATTTCGGATTGGCTGTCTTGCCTTCCTTAGAAGTTGTTGTACTGTTGGCATAATAATTATACATATATATATTATTTCATTCCAATGGACTGGTTGAAATCTATCTGAACCTGATAATAATGATCTCTTCTATTCCAAATTTCCAAATTCCAAATCCGTGGAAATATTCTGGGACCTGATCCATGGAAATACTCTTGGATTGGTGTCAATTGTAAATAAAGTACTCCATATCCAATCCTGGAAAATGGTAATTATGTATGGTTTTTGCAAAAAACAAGGATTTACATTTAGATTTTCTTCTCATACTCATACTCCTCCTCATACTTCTCCTCCTCCTCATACTCCTCATACTCCTCATATTCCTCATACTCATCCAAGTCCAAGGATACTAAATCAACAATTCCATAAATTTTGGCTTCTTCTGATGTCATAATGGTATCCCTTTCTATGTCTTGGCTTATAACGTATTCAGACTGTTTTGTTCTTTGTACGTAAATCGATATGATGTTATTGCGCACTATCGAGATTTCGTTCATGTAGAGGATTTTCTTTGATCTTTTCTTCGGAAGCTTTTTTTTCTTGGTAGTAGAAATCCTGGGTTGATGAAGTATGACCTTAGCGTGGGGGAATGCTAGACGTGTGGCAATTGTACCCCCGGTCAGAATGAGAGATGCCATTGAAGCAGCTATTCCCATGCAGATTGTATGTACATCCGGCGGGCTGTTTGATACACTGTCATAGATAGCCATTCCCGGCTGTATGAATCCTCCGGGTGAGTTTATAAACAAAAAAATATCTTTATTTCCGTCTTCCATGGAAAGATATGTTATAGTACCGACAATGACGTTTGTGATCTCATCCTCAATTTCTTGTCCTAAGAAAAGTATTCTTTGCCGATAAAGTCGATTATATAAGTCTACCCAGGTAGCATCCTCATCTCCAGGAATTCGGAAAGGTACCTTGGGGACACCTACGGGCATTGGGATAATCGTTAGTATAATTGATCCGAGCTTGCCCATAGGTCAAATATACATGTATGTTGGTTGTATTTTAATTTTAATAGATATGTATCTTTTAATAGATATGTATCTTTCATATATATATGAGTTGATCTAATATTAAGTAAGTAATTCACCTCCTTTGCTGCGCTTTCCCGTAGGCAAAATGATATAAATCGATCGAACTGGTATCTTTATCCCCAAGAACTCTAAAGGGTACCTTGGGTTAGGTATACCCCAAAGACATTTTGATAACCATATAATAATTTATTCTCACCTTCTACCCACTTTTTACTTCATTTTTGCTTTTGTATTTTTTTTTTTTTTTTTTATTTATTTGACTCACGGATTTATTTGACTCACGGGTGGGATGGATTTCTTATTCATTTCTTATCTTGAAATGTATTGTTCATTTCTTATCTTGAAATGTATTGTTCATTTCTTATCTTGAAATTATTATCAATGTGTTCATTTCTTATCTTGAAATGTATTGTTCATTTCTTATCTTGAAATTATTATCAATGTGTTCATTTCTTATCTTGAAATTATTATCAATGTGTTCATTTCTTATCTTGAAATGTATTGTTCATTTCTTATCTTGAAATTATTATCAATGTGGAGTGGATTTCTTATTGATGTTGAGTGGATTTTTGGCATATTCAAAAAAAAATCCACTCTTAGCTTATAATCAAATAAAAGCTGGAGAGAGTTACTTACTTTCTTTGTCTTTGATCCAATCCAGGACTTAGCATAGAAGTTTGATAGTTTCCAGGAAGCATATAAAAGCATGATCAAAGAAAGGATTTTACTAGGAGTAGAGTTTCTTCTTCAGATGTACGAAGATTCATGAATGAGAAAGATTCAACATTTCCCATTGCGGATTGCTCTTTGTCGGGTATAAAATAAATCTACGAACAGAATTGTTGGACAATTTACAATGGAAAGGTGAAAGAAATAAAAACTTTTGCTCATAGATAATGAAGATAATTTAGTTAGGTTTAGACGCAGCAGTAAGTATCTAGACAATTATTTACACGTTAAATAGACGACAGTTTACACGCAGTAAGCATATGGACAGTCTACACGCATAAGCATATGGACAGCCTACACGCAGTAATAGACAGTCTACACACAGGAAAAATACAGATTTATATAGATCATTTCCGTATACCACTTCTTTTTTTTTTGTGGTGGTATGGTATTCTTTTTATTTTCGTTTAATGCGACAAAGTTACAGAGTGTCTATTTATCTTTGAGAAAGAGGTATTTCCATGGGATTGCCCTGGTATCGTGTTCATACGGTTGTGTTGAATGATCCCGGTCGGTTACTTTCTGTGCATATAATGCATACAGCTTTAGTTTCTGGTTGGGCCGGTTCCATGGCCTTATACGAATTAGCGGTTTTTGATCCTTCTGATCCTGTTCTTGATCCGATGTGGAGACAGGGTATGTTTGTTATCCCCTTCATGACTCGTTTAGGAATAACCAATTCATGGGGTGGTTGGAGTATTACAGGGGGGACTATAACGAATCCGGGTCTTTGGAGTTATGAAGGTGTGGCGGGAGCACATATTGTGTTTTCTGGTTTGTGCTTTTTGGCAGCTATTTGGCATTGGGTGTATTGGGACCTAGAAATTTTCTGTGATGAACGTACAGGAAAACCCTCTTTGGATTTGCCAAAAATCTTTGGAATTCATTTATTTCTCTCAGGGGTTGCTTGCTTCGGTTTTGGCGCATTTCATGTCACAGGCTTGTATGGTCCCGGGATATGGGTATCTGATCCTTATGGGCTAACTGGAAAAGTACAACCCGTCAATCCCGCGTGGGGCGCGGAAGGTTTTGATTCCTTTATTCCTGGGGGAATAGCTTCTCATCATATCGCATCGGGTACATTGGGCATATTAGCGGGCCTATTTCATCTTAGTGTCCGTCCGCCTCAACGTTTATATAAAGGATTACGTATGGGAAATATTGAAACCGTACTTTCCAGTAGTATCGCTGCTGTCTTTTTTGCAGCTTTCGTTGTTGCTGGAACTATGTGGTATGGTTCAGCAACTACCCCGATCGAATTATTTGGTCCGACTCGTTATCAGTGGGATCAGGGATATTTTCAGCAAGAAATCTATCGAAGAATTAGTGCTGGATTAGCCGAAAATCGGAGTTTATCAGAAGCTTGGTCTCAAATTCCCGAAAAATTAGCTTTTTATGATTACATCGGTAATAACCCGGCAAAGGGGGGATTATTCAGAGCGGGCTCCATGGACAACGGAGATGGAATAGCTGTTGGTTGGTTAGGACATCCCATCTTTAGAGATAAAGAAGGCCGCGAGCTTTTTGTACGTCGTATGCCTACTTTTTTTGAAACATTTCCGGTAGTTTTGGTAGACGAAGACGGAATTGTGAGAGCCGATGTTCCTTTTCGAAGGGCGGAATCCAAATATAGTGTGGAACAAGTAGGTGTAACTGTTGAGTTCTATGGTGGGGAACTCAATGGAGTCAGTTATAGCGATCCTGCTACTGTGAAAAAATATGCTAGACGTGCTCAATTAGGTGAAATTTTTGAATTAGATCGGGCTACTTTGAAATCGGATGGCGTTTTTCGTAGTAGTCCAAGGGGCTGGTTCACTTTCGGGCATGCCACGTTTGCTTTGCTTTTCTTTTTTGGACACATTTGGCATGGTGCTAGAACCTTGTTTCGAGATGTTTTTGCTGGTATTGATCCAGATTTGGACGCTCAAGTGGAATTTGGAACATTCCAAAAAGTTGGGGATCCAAGCACAAAAAGACAGGCAGTCTGATACAACATGGTTTTGGCCCATATTGGATACATTCGTTTATACTATGTTTATACTATAGTTTATACTATATTTTCTATAGTTTATACTATATTTTTTTTATAGTTTATACTATATTTTTTTTATACTCTATTTTCATTATTTTCATTTTGTTTATACTATATTTTCTTTCTACCATCTTATTATATTTATATCATCACTATTTATATTTATATCATCACTATTTATATAATCTTATACTTTTTATATAATCTTATACTATATTTTCTTATACTATATTTTATAGTATAGGGTTTTAGGTCCATATTGGATACAATGAGGCCCCAGGTCCATTTGGAATCACTGTTTTTTATTAGATAGATTCTTATTCTTTTCCATTTCTTTATTTTATCTGGTTGGTACCATTTCTTTTCTTTATCTGGTAAATGATCGCATCCCAAATGAATAGGTGTGGAAGCTATAATTCATTCTAAACCACGATCGAATCTATGGAAGCATTGGTTTATACATTTCTGTTAGTCTCTACTTTAGGAATTATTTTTTTCGCTATCTTTTTTCGAGAACCGCCTAAGGTTCCGACTAAAAAAATGAAATGATTTTTCATTCTTTCCATGGAAGTTTCATTCTTTCCATGGAAGTAAATAATGAGCCCTCCATATTGGGAGGCTCATTACTTCCATCAACTAGTCTCCGTGTTCCTCAAATGGATCTCTTAGTTGTTGAGAGGGTTGCCCAAAAGCAGTATATAAGGCGTACCCAGTAAAACTGACAAGTAAACCAGATATGAAGATGGCGACTAGGGTTGCTGTTTCCATTCTGAAATAATTTCAAGATCGCGGTAGATCTACAACTACAATAAGATCATTTACTTATACAACAAATACTTATACAACAAAATAGTATACAACAAAGTCAACAGATCTCAACCAAGGAATGAAATCATATTTATGGCTACACAAACCGTTGAGGGCAGTTCTAGGTCTGGACCAAGACGAACTGTTGTAGGGGATTTCTTGAAACCGTTGAATTCGGAATATGGTAAAGTAGCTCCGGGCTGGGGGACGACTCCCTTTATGGGAGTCGCAATGGCTCTATTTGCAATATTCCTATCTATTCTTCTGGAAATTTATAATTCTTCCGTTTTATTGGATGGAATTTCCATGAATTAGGTTTGATTTCGAAGAATTAGGAAGTCCTATTTTTTCGATCCAAAAATGTCTGAGAATTCGGATTTCTAGGACATTCTGGTAGTTCGACCGTGGAATTTCTTTGTTTCGGTATTTCCGGAATATGAGTGTGTGACTTGTGATAATGGATCCTATTGATAGTACAGAAAATAGGTCTGTCATCTTGATAGAGATGATTCTACCTCGTCGAATATTGATATTTATGTGAATATCTGGAGCACGGAAGGGGTATCTAAAAGAAATCAAGAAAAGAAAGATTGGAACTATGATTCATACCTATTCCTTATTCCTATTCAGACCTCGTAACCGGATTCCAAGAAATGAACAAAAACAAAAGAAAAGGGGAATTGCCTAAATCAAACACCTTTTTTTCTTCCTTCCAAATTGTGTGCTTTGACTGAAGGCCAACTTTTTCTCTGAATTTTGTTGAGTTATTCCATTTAGCCTAGTCCTGGAATAAGTGATAGTCAAAGGGTTCTGACTCAAAAAGCCTTTGAACTGAGTTTGTGACTTTGGGAAATCATCGTGGTTATAGTATGAATCTGAAGTTTTCATGGATTCCTAGGATCTTAACAAGAGAATTCCTATCCATAGTCAAACAATCCATAAATAGTTCACTTGACTTATGCAAACAATGACACAAATCCGAAGCAATATATAGATAGGGGAAAAGAAGACTCAAGAGGCCTATAACAATACAATTGAAAGAGAAAGAGATGAGCTGACTGGAGATTGGTATTCTCATCACAAAGAAAAAATTCCGGATTTGGATTTTGGGACAGATGGGATCAAATGTCTAATAAGTTTCCCATTTTCTACTACTACATATCTGTGGAAACCAGTATTTGTATGTTTCTGCTTGAGCCGTACGAGATGAAATTTTCCTATACGGTTCTCGGGGGGGGGAGTCTCCTTGTTTGACCTATCTCAATAAAGTATATGATTGGTTTGAAGAACGTCTAGAGATTCAGGCGATTGCAGATGATATAACTAGTAAATATGTTCCTCCTCATGTCAACATATTTTATTGCCTGGGAGGGATCACACTCACTTGTTTTTTAGTACAAGTAGCTACGGGTTTTGCTATGACTTTTTACTATCGTCCAACTGTTACAGAGGCTTTTTCCTCTGTTCAATACATAATGACTGAGGCCAACTTTGGTTGGCTAATTCGATCAGTTCATCGATGGTCAGCAAGTATGATGGTTCTAATGATGATTTTGCACGTATTTCGTGTATATCTCACAGGTGGATTTAAAAAACCCCGTGAATTAACTTGGGTTACGGGTGTAGTTCTGGCTGTATTGACTGCATCTTTTGGTGTAACCGGTTATTCCTTACCCTGGGACCAAATTGGTTATTGGGCAGTAAAAATTGTAACAGGTGTACCTGAAGCTATTCCTGTAATAGGATCGCCCTTGGTAGAATTATTGCGTGGCAGTGCTAGTGTGGGTCAATCCACTTTGACTCGTTTTTATAGTTTACACACTTTTGTATTGCCTCTTCTGACTTCCGTATTTATGTTAATGCATTTCCTAATGATACGTAAGCAGGGTATTTCCGGGCCTTTATAAGAAGGATTTGTCAAATCCATAAGACGGATTCGAAATATGGATCATTGGTCATATATTGATCATTTCGGAGAGGAACAAGAGTCTTTCATTGCTACAAATATGGATTCTTGATTGAAAAGAATCAGACATGTTATTTGGATCTTTCTCTTCAACCCCAAAGTATTTTGGATTGTATACTTTGATACAAATAGTTGAAGTCAATTTTCTGAAGAGAAAATGGATTATGGGAGTGTGTGACTTGAACTATGGATGGAGCCATGCGGATGGATATAGGATGAGATCCGCCACATTGGAAATCACAACGAAATGTGTCTCTGCATCCAATCAACATGTAAGTCTTCCTACGTATATGTAGCAGAGGATAGGCTGGTTTGCTTAAGGAGAATTTTTTCCATGATTCTACCTGAATCCATGTAATGCATGAACAGGCTCCGTAAGATCCCGTAGAATAAAGGATTCAGCATAATCCAAATAAGGTTATGTCTAGTCTATTCCATTGATTTATAGTATGGAAATGCATTCATTTCCTTTGCATTGATCCAGATCTATGATACTATCGGAGTAAAATAAGGGATCTAAGGAAGAATAGAGGCTAGACTATATTAGTAACAAAGAAATTCTTTGTATGTAAAAAAACTCGAGATATTGTGTGGATAGATACAAATTACAAAGCATGAGACAACCCAAAAAGCATTGGATCCTGATCCCATTTGCAAGCCCACTTGGGTGTTGAGCATTTCCTTACTTAGTTGAGCATTTCCTTACTTATAAGAACGGAATTTCCAATGAATAGTTTGAACTCCGGAAAGGAAAGGAAAGGAAAATAGAATGAATGCAGGAAATCTTTTCTTACATAGAGTCATTCTACTCATGGGAATATGGATGAAGAAATCATGGGAATATGGATGAAGAAATGGTTTTTTATATGGATCCATTTCTGTCCTTCTTTTGATTTTGGTTTTGCTCGAGCCGGATGATGAAAAATGATCATGTCCGATTCCTTCGGGGGATGAATCCATAAGAATTCACCTATCCCAATAACAAAGAAACCTGATTTGAATGATCCTGTATTAAGAGCTAAATTGGCGAAAGGAATGGGACATAACTATTACGGGGAGCCCGCATGGCCCAATGATCTTTTATATATTTTTCCAGTAGTCATTCTAGGTACTATAGCATGTAACGTAGGCTTAGCCGTTCTAGAACCGTCAATGATCGGCGAGCCGGCGGATCCATTTGCAACTCCTTTGGAAATTTTACCGGAGTGGTACTTCTTTCCTGTATTTCAAATACTTCGCACAGTACCCAATAAGTTATTGGGTGTTCTTTTCATGGTTTCAGTACCATTAGGATTATTGACAGTACCCTTTTTGGAGAATGTCAATAAATTCCAAAATCCGTTTCGTCGCCCAGTGGCTACAACAGTTTTTTTGATCGGTACCGCAGTAGCACTTTGGTTAGGTATTGGGGCAACATTACCTATTGATCAATCTTTGACTTTAGGTCTTTTTCAAATTGATTTCACTGTGACACCACATGAATATCTAGGGAATAGTTCCTTTCAAGTGAATTTTCCCTAGATACAGTCCAAGGGGCGGATGTAGCCAAGTGGATTAAGGCGGTGGATTGTGAATCCACCACGCGCGGGTTCAATTCCCGTCGTTCGCCCATTTCGAAAATAGGAAAAAAAAAAGAAAAGGATGAAAGAATTGCAATGGATTTAAAAGGAAAATGGATTCTTAGGTAAATCAATTGCGAAACGCTCCTTTAAAATACTCAATATCTGTTTGCCATCTTCTGCGCGAAAATCTTCCATTCTCATAAGATCTTCTTTACTGTGACTCAAAAGGTCCCATAATGTATGTATATTGGACCTTTTGAGACAATTATAGGTCCTGGAAGACAATTGGAATTGGTCAATAAAAATCGATTTCCATGCAATTTCTTTTTGACCTCTCTTTCGATAAGAGAATCTCTCATGAAAGGCAAAAAGGGGTAAAGTAAATTGGTTTTTCTTTTCCTCCAAATTCGTGTTTTCCTCCTCCGCATGTAGAAAAGGAATAAATAAATCAATCAAATTACGAGAAGCCTCATAAAGTGCTTCTTTTGGAGTTAAACTCCCATTTGTCCATATTTCGAGAAAAAGGATCTCTTGTTTCTCATTCCCATAAGAATAAATACTATGATTCACATTTCGAACAGGCATGGATACAGCATCTATAGGATAACTCCCATCTTGAGAAGGATTTGTGGATCTGATACGATATCCGCGATCTCTCTGGATTTTTAATTCAATATGCAAATCCACGGGTTCTGTGAGCTTAGCTATATGCTGTGTAGTGTCAACTATTTCCACAGAAGGCGGCAGTGAGGTGATATCTTGAGCAGTTACACATTTTGGACCTTTGGCATAAAGGAGTGCGTCTCGAACTCCATACAAATGACTTCTCAATACAATTTCTTTCAAATTCATTAAAATTTCATGTACCGGTTCTTCAACACCTGGTATTGTCGAATATTCATGTGGTACATTCTTCCATTTTGCATGTGTGATACATGTTCCTTCTATTTCTCCAAGTAAAACCCTTCGCATGGCAATACCTATGGTATCGGCTTGACCCTTCCTAAGTGGGGACAGAATGAAACGTCCATAATAAAGACGTTTATTGTCTACTCTGGATTCAACGCACTTCCACTGTGGTGTTCGAGTGGATCCTGCTACTTCCTCTCGAATCATACTAATATCTGATTCGTATTTAGATTGGTGAATCATTTCTTTCTCTTGAAATCTGTTCCATTCGATTCTGTTCCATTCGATTCTCATTTTTATTTTTTATAAACGCCTTTTTTTAGGGGGTCTACATCCATTGTGTGGCATAGGGGTTATATCGCGTACGGAACTTAATACTATATGACTTCTACTAATAGTTCGTAATGCTGCATCTCTTCCGGAACCAGTACCTTTGATCTTCACTTCTGCTCGTTTCATAATACCCTCATCCACCACTGAAATAGCATCCTTTGCTACAGCTTGAGCGGCAAAAGGTGTCCCCCTTCTTGGGCCTTTGAATTGAAGAGTACCAGCGGAGGACCAAGAAAGGACCTGACCTCGTGCATCTGTAACAGTGACAATGGTATTATGGAAACTCGCTTGAACATGAATCACTCCTTTTGATATTGTACGTCCCTGCTGTTTACGACGTAAACGAATACGTCTCTTCTTACATAAAGCAATACGTCTATTGCTAGGTGTACGAAGTCTTAGTAGATTCGGTTCTGTCCATCTTCGTCTCTTAGGTTTTGATCTTATCATCTCATAAATATGAGTCAGAAATCTACGAAGATATCCATTTCGTGTTTGATCCTTGATTTCTTTTTGAGTGACATTAGTCCTTCCTTTCGCTTTCGAAAGTGAGTTCTCTTTCAGAAAGATTATCCTTGTCTTTGTTTATGTTTCAGATTAGGACAAGTCACTATAATGCGTCCCCGCCTACGAATCAGTCGACATCTTCCACAAATTTTACGAACAGAAGTCCTCATTTTCATATTGATGATTCCCTATATTTTCTTTTGAATTCTGAATCTACTTCTTGAAAGAAACAAGTCTCTTTCATTTTGGATGTATCTCCGCGAAGGGAATGTGAAACCGGAAGGAAGGGAAATAGTTCTTTTTGGATTAGATTAGGATACTGCCCCATTGCCCGTGTCCCAGTCGTTTGATCGAGACGGGTAATCCCTCTGAGGAGACCCCATGTCGTCAAGTCTCCGGACGATCCGCCCTTTTGTTTGATCATAACCACTGAGTTCGATTAGTACTCTGTCCCCGCGTGTTACGCGGATAGAATTCTCTCGCATTTTCCCGGAAAGATATCCGAGAGCTGGTTTCCTAAGACTACACACATATACGTCAAACATTGCGTTAGGATGACAATCGAAGACTACCGCTAGGTATACTCGCTTCTCGCCACGAAGATAATGATTTTGCATTGTTTGGTACCTCACCTCCTTTTCATTCATTCCATATCTGGATGCATAATATAGGTTCATAATCCTACTATTGTTCCTAATCCTACTATTGTTCATAATCCTACTATAATAATAGATTAGATATAATATATGTATAGATATATGTGTATATGAAAGCATCAAATGCATCCTATCATCATATATGTTCATAATCCTACTATATATGTTCATAATCCTACTATATATGTTCATAATCCTACTATATATGTTCATAATCCTACTATAAGAATAGATTAGATATAATATATGTATAGATATATGTGTATATGCGCATATATCTAATTGGGATGAGAATCTAGGGCTATACCCATGTACATCATCTCCAAGGCGGTCAGTTATATTTATGTGTTCCGACCGACCCCATCCTAAGGTGCGTGCTGCGAAATGGAAGGATCTGATCAACGTCCAGGGTGAGGGCGGGATCAAAATAGAGATAGATGACACAAAATTTCTCCTCCAATTCGTTTTAGCCGGGCTTCTCGATCTGTCATGATACCTTGAGAAGTGGAAAGAATTGCAATTCCCATTCCACTGAAAATCTTCGGAATTTTTTGATAGGTAGAATATATTCGTAAACTCGGCCGACTGATCCTTCGTAAAATGATACGTTTTCTCGTCCTTTTATGCTTCCGCAGAGTTGAAACCAAGAAATCTTTATGATTTTCCCGATGTTTTCGAACGTGTTCAATAAAACCTTCCTGTAGAAATATTTTCACAACGTTTTCAGTTATATTGGTAGATATTATTCGAACAGTTTCTTTTTTCTCCATATCAGCATTTCTGATGGAAGTGATGATATCGGCAATTGTGTCTCTACCCATGATGAATGGGAATGATTGTTGTTCTCTAATTTATATATAATTCACATGTTTTTTAGGAATTCTGAAAAGTATATACCCGTTACATTATTTACGAATGGATCTAGTTTCGACCCCCTACTATATAAGAATAAGAATGGATATAAGAATAAGAATGGATCTCATTTATAATACCTCAGGGGCTAATGAGATTATTTTTGTGAAACGGAACTGTCTCAATTCTTCAGCAATCGCACCAAAAACACGAGTCCCCCTTGGATTTCCTTTTTGATCGATGACAACTGCCGCATTGTCATCATAGCGTATTCTCATTCCGTTGTCACGTTTGAGTTCTTTACGTGTACGTACAATTACGGCTCGAATGACTTCGGATCTTTCTAGAGACATATGAGGCACTGCTTTCTTGATTACAGCAACAATAACGTCACCGATCAGAGCATATTGGCGATGACGAGTCCCTAAGATTCGAATACACATCAATTTTCTGGCCCCGCTGTTATCCGCTACATTCAAAAAGGTCTGAGGTTGAATCATGATTTTTTTTATCTGCTCTTTCCATCCAAAGATTCAAGTAAAAAAAGAAATATGATGTATCTAGAAAGAACGATGTATCTAAAAAGAAAAAGGAAAAGACCCGCCGGTATGATTTATCTTTATATATAATATATAGAACCTATTTATAGCGTTTTGCAATAACCCCTTTGGTTCGTATCGGCATTTTGTACGCAGCTATTGACATAGCTGCTCTAGCTACGGTTTCGGATACTCCAATCATTTCATATAGTATTCGACCGGGTTTCACAACGGCTACCCAATATTCGAGGTCCCCCTTCCTGGAACCCATACGCGATTCTTCTTTTCTTCGCGTAACGGGTTTGTCGGGAAATAGGCGTACCCATATTTTTGCGCCACGACGTGCATATCGTGTCATTGCTCTTCGCCCAGCTTCTATTTGTTTAGCTGTGATCCAAGCGGGTTCAAGTGCTTGAAGAGCGTATCTTCCGAAACAAATATGATTGCCTCGAGAAGATCTTCCTTTCATTCTTCCTCTATGTTGTTTACTAAATCTGGTTTTTTTCGGGTTATAGTTGATGGTTGTTTCCCAATTCCATCTCTACTGCAGAACTGGACATGAGAGTTTCTTCTCATCCAGCTCCTCGCGAATCCAATAAAAGAATGCAATTCGTATTTTGTATTTTCACTTCCTTGCTTGGGAGACTATCCGCAACTATAGTTCGATTTCTCCATTTGGCATCCATTCTTCTTGATTTTCATTTTGTTTACCATTTTCATTTGGGTTACCTTACCTTTATGGAATCACGCAAAATTTTGTCATCTAGGAAAGAAATCAGAGTTTCGCGGGCGAATATTGACTCTTTTCTGCTTCATTCGTAGAGGTCAACCCATACTATGACCACTGAGAATGAATTGGTTCCTGGTTCATTCCGCCATCCTTCCCAATGAATTATTCAGATTCGTTTTCCATAGAATCTTATGCAGTCATGGGTTCCGTCGTTCCTATAGCTTCTCTAGGAATGGTTAGGCCTGAACTCTGCAATGGAGCTCCCAACGAAATGGGTTTCTGAGTAAATCCCCTCAGTTTCTATTCACTCGGGCTCTGGACTTTGTTGGATTGTCGGTATTGATGCTTTATCACATTGCTTTTTATGAGATGATTCATAGACCATACATATGGGAATACATATGGGAATCGTATTATATCACTGCTATTTTCCTTCTCTCTTTCTATCACCTTTCCATTTATCTACATCCCTTTCCTTTTTTTTGTTTTCTAACCCGAGAATTGGATTGATCATAATCCCATTTGTATCCCATTTTTGGATGGAATAAAATTGAAGTTGCTACAACTACATGATCGGTACATCATATAGTGACTCTTTTGTGGGATCTTGACAATACGAAGCAATAAGTTGGTTTTTCGTTTCTATAGTTATGAGTCTATAGTTCTATAGTGTAGGGATCCGTTTTTTGAATCCTAACTCGAAAGAAGAAACCAACGAGTCACACACTAAGCATAGCAATTCTACCAAATGCAATGGTCAATCGAATTTTGATTGAACCCTATAGAAATCCAATGAGTATTTCTTCTTCCTTAGATGGAAGAACAAGAAAAAAGAGGATCCATTCTAGTATTCTTCCTCGTCTACAAATATCCAAATTTTGATGCCCAAGGCCCCATCGATAGTTCGAACCGTATAGGAACAATAATCCATTTTAGCACGAATCGTCTGTAGGGGAACTCTACCTTCTCTAATCCATATGACATGGGCCTTGTCTTTTCCGCCGATACGTCCTGCAATTTGTATTTGAATTCCTTTTGTATCCGTTTGTTCAGTGAATTCCATAGCTTTTTTCATTGCTTTTCGAAAGGAAACTCTATTTTTTAATTGTGAAGCTATATATTCTGCAAGAATCTTAGGTTGCCCATAAGGTTGTTCTATTTTTTTGATCAGAATGTCGAATTTCAGTATCTGGTTCATAGGATTTAACTTTTTTTGTACATTTCTTCGTAATTCTCTAGTTTTTTTTGTTTGATGATTCTCTTTCTCTGCGAGTACATTGGGGAATCCCATAGGGATTAGGACCTTGATGGAATCTATTGTTTTTTGAATTATGATATGGGTCATTTGTTCTAAATCGAAATCCGGGGATACTTCCATCTTTTTTTGCACATAATTCTTGATACAGTCTCGTATTCTTTCATCTTCTTGGAGACCCGCGGGAAAATGGTTTGGTCGCGCGAACCAAAGGGAATGATGACTTTGAGTTGTACCAAGTCTGAAACCAAGTGAATTTATTTTTTTTCCCATATTTTGGATTCTACTATTTTTCCATTCATATGTGATTTTTCCATAGGAATCTCCATTTTAGGAATCTCCATTTTTGATTTCTTGGATTTCTATAATCGATTTATCCCTCAGTACAATTGTGATATGACAGGTGGGTCTTTTTATTGGATAACTACGCCCTTGAGCCCGGGGTCTTAACTTTTTCACAATAGTGCCCCCACTGACTTCGGCTTTACTAATAAATGAATCAGCTTCCTTTGAACCCATATTATGACGAGCATTTGCTGCTGCGGAAGAAACCAATTGGAAAATGGGATAAGAGGCTCTATAAGGCATGAATTCCAGTATCATAAGTGTTTCTTCATAGGAACGCCCGCGAATTGGATCAATGACTCTTCGGGCTTTGAAAACAGACATATGTATATGTTTAGCTAAAACTTGGATTTCCGTGCCCGATCTATTCGAGTTCTTCTTTATCATAAGGTTCGTTACCCCCCACCAATGGATGATGAGCAATTCTTCTATTCTTCTTGTTACTTTCTTATTCTTGTTACTTAATATATACATATTATCACTAATATGTATTCTTCATAGAATATGTATGATTCATACTTATATATATATGATTCATACTTATATATATATTATGGATCTAATATATATAGATTATGTTCTCATATATTCTGTATAGAATTCCTAAATGAAGGATCGAATAGCTAGCTAATGAACTATTCATTCCCATTTGTATTTGTTTGTATTTGTTTGGTTTTCTTTTTCTCTCTTTTCTCTTTATCTCTTGAAACCGGTATAGCTAGAAAAGACCAAAAGCAAAACCGCCAATCCAAATGAAATACAAAAAAGGGAATTGAGGTACTTCCCTAAACTAAATAGGAGAATAACAATTTCCATATCCGAGACAGACCGTTGAAAAAAGCTTGGATATGAATAGGAAAGCTCTTTTCTTTCCTATATTTCCATATCCATTGGATACATTTCCATAGGAAAGCAATAAGAATTCTTGAGAGGATATGAATCCTATTATTAGACTCCTATTTCTTTAGGATTTCTTGGAATTCGATTCTATTTGCTTGGAATTCGATTCTATAGAGATACAAGAATGTTAGAGATACAAGAATGTTGTCTGTAGAGAAAGAAGAATGTTACAATTCCAAATTCCATTACAATCTTTTTTCCAAAGAGAGACTGGTAAATCCCAGAGGATTTGACCTATATAGATATAGATAGCATCGAAAGCGGATTCGAAATCGAAATAATAGAAAGGAAAGGCGGAATAAAATAAATAGAAGAAAAAGTCCGGCCTTTTCCATCTCTCGAGTAGAAAATTCCATATCCAGAATAGATAGGAAGGACAGAATCCATAGACTCGATAGATCAAGATTTTATTTCCATCTATTTTATTTCCATCTTTTATTTCCATCTATTTTATTTCCATCTTCCATCTATTTTATTTCCATCTTCCATCTATTTTATTTCCATCTTCTATTTTATTTCCATCTATCTTCTATTTTATTTCCATCTATAGAATAGCGATGGAAATCTGAAAAGAAATCTGAAAAAGGGCTTGAGCCCTCCCTCGTACCTCTTTCCAACAAATCTATATGCAAATTCTCATGAAATCTCACAAAATTAACGACGAGATTGAGTATCGTTTTCCGGATGTTCACCAAAAGTTCGAGTAGGCACGAATTCTCCCAATTTATAACCGACCATACGATCTTCTATATAAATAGGTAAATGTTCTTTTCCATTATGAATAGCAATTGTATGGCCAACCATTATGGGTATAATGGTAGATGCTCTAGACCAAGTTAATATGGTTTCTTTTTCCCCCTTGCTATTGAGTTTTTCTATTTTTTTCCGTAAATGATGAGCCACAAAAAGTTTTTTTTTTCGTAAATGATGAGCCACAAAAAGTTTTTTTTTTCGTAAATGATGAGCCACAAAAAGTTTTTTTTTTCGTAAATGCATGTGATGAAACTCCTTTTTTTGTCTTTTTGTCAAAAGATCCCAATTTTTCCCCAAATTCGATTTTCCATATTCTTCTTTATTTACGATTTACGGGGACGAAGAATCAAACTATCACTATATTTTTTCCTTTTCCTAGTTCTTCTTCCAAGCGTAGCATGACCCCAAGGGGTCTTAGGTTGGTCTCTACCAATTGGGGCTTTCCCTTCACCGCCCCCATGGGGATGGTCTACAGGGTTCATAACTACTCCTCTGACTACAGGACGCTTACCTAGCCAAGACTTAGATCCGGCTCTACCCAAACTTTTTTGCTTCGCCCCAACACGACGACCCACTTGTCCGACTGTTGCTAAGCAGTTTTTGGATATAAAACGGACCTCTCCAGAAGGTAATCTTAATGTGGCTGATTTACCCTCTTTTGCAATCAGTCTCGCTACAGCACCTGCTGCTCTAGCTAATTGTCCACCCTTTCCAAGTGTGATTTCTATGTTATGTATGGCCGCGCCTAAGGGCATATCGGTTGAAGTGGATTCTTCTTTTTTAGCAATCAAAACCCCTTCCCAAACTGTACAAGCTTCTTCCAAAGCATACGGCTTTCTAGATGTATATGATGATATCTAGACAGATGGATCTTCTATGAATCGTATGATGAAATACCATAGGAGTGGATATATAGGAATCCAAATCTGCCGAATCGCTCATGTTATGATCTTCTACATCCTAGGTCTCCCCGTTCCGTCATCTGGCTTATGTTCTTCATGTAGCATTCAGACCGAATGACTCTATGAAATTACGTCGATACTTCCACATATTATGGGTAACGTAGGAGACATCTCTATTTTTCCCCCGGGATCTTTATACACTGCTTAGCTTTCCATTCGCCTCTGACCATCAAATGAAATGTGAATAACCCGTCTTCCTCTCTTTGAAACAAGGAGCGCTTCCGGTTCTGTCCGTGCTTCAAACCCTTTTGTCTTCTCCATATTACCATATCTCTAGAGTCAATAATTTTCTATGAAGAACTACTGAACTCAATCACTTGCTGCCGTTACTCAACAGTTTTCTGTTGAGGTCTATCCCGTAGAAGTACTCCAATTGGATCAGTGATCGATTTCTAGGTTTCGTCGTAAACCTAATTGGTTACTTCCAATTACGTAAATCCATAGTTCAAACCGCACTCAAAGGTAGGGCATTTCCCATTGAGATAGGAACTTCTGTACCAGAAACAATGGTATCTCCAATTCTAGCCCCTCTGGGATGTAAAATATATCTCTTCTCACCATCCCCATAGTGTATGAGACAAATGTATGCATTTCGATTCGGGTCGTATTCTATGGTTACGATTCTACCAGATATGTCTTTTTTATTCCGTCGAAAATCGATTTGACGGTATAGACGCTTATGACCTCCCCCTCTATGCCTTGCGGTAATGATTCCTCTGGCATTACGACCTTTACCACAACGATGCTGTCCATAAGTCAAATTCTTTTGTGGATTGGATTTACTGTCTATGGCTCCGTTGCGTGTGCTCGGGGTAGAAGTTTTGTATAAATGTGTCGCCATGTTATTCAGTATTTTGCTTTCCCTTCTTTTCTCTATCAGAGGTGGAATAGAATCCAAAAAGAGGTGGAATAGAATCACCCGGTTGAAGCGTAATGATCATACGTCTGTAATTGGAATGCATTGTATGTCCCATAACCATAATAGGTCCCATTCTTCTACCCTTTCGGGGGAGTCGATGACCCTTTCGGGGGAGTCGATGACTATTCATAGCTATGACCTTGACACCAAAGAAGAGTTCGACCCAATGCTTGATTTCTGTCCTAGTTGATCCTGATTCGACATGAGAAGTATATTGATTGTTCTGCAATAACCGAATACTTTTTTCTGTAACTACTGCATATTGGATTCCATCCATCAATCCATTTTCTTCCCTATAAGTTCCAGTATCGATCAGAATTCTAGTTCTGATTGTTCCTATGTGATAGTATGAATATACCCTACCAATTCGTTATGTATGGATGATGATATTCCATCGATTCAAGGCCAATTCCAACTCTATGTGATATCGCATTGGCCTGCATCCAGTAGGAATTGAACCTACAAATTTGCCAATTATGAGTTGGGCGCTTTTACCACTCAGCCATGGATGCATGCTTCCCAGGAATCATCGTAAATGACTTCTCTTTCTCTATATATTTTCTCTTTCTCTATATATTATAGAACACCAAATTCCAATTGCACATATGTGATATTGGCGTAGATCTAGCAGGATTGGATTGTACATCTTTTTGATTGATAGATTTTGGATATATATAAGGCATCCTCCGGATCATTCCAATCGAAGCAATTGGATGTCTGACTCGGGCCTCCGATCGACGATCGATCGAAATATTCCAACACTCCACCTTTGTCATATATTCCATATATCACACTAATATCACACTATATAGATATCCTATTCATGGAATAGGATTCACTTTCAAGATGCCTTGATGGTGAAATGGTAGACACGCGAGACTCAAAATCTCGTGCTAAAGAGCGTGGAGGTTCGAGTCCTCTTCAAGGCATAATATGGAGAATGCTCATGGAATGAGCAATTCCATAACAGATCTCGGATCTCATCGATATTGATATACCGAGTATCTGTTGATACGAAGTATTCCGGCCATCCTCACGATCCGAGTCCGAGCTGTTGAAATTGGAATAGGTTCGGCAGCGGATCACGAAATCTTGGCGATCTTCTCTATCTAATGAATGAGGAGTCCGTTTTGAAATCGTCCGCCCTGCACCCACCCCCCGAGTATAGGATTCCACAGGAATCCTACAAGGGTAGATGGATAGAAACCTCCGGGAAAATGTCCACCCGTCACCCAGCGGATAAAGTACATTACATGGAAATGGTTTGATATAGTGAGTAATAGGCTCTGTCGCCCTTCAAGAATTCTCGTTTCGACAGTTCATCATAGTGTTCTCAGATTTCCATTCTTCCATGTTTCAGCAGTAGCATATTGTTCCATGGAGCTAAGGTCCATGGAACAATATGGAAGAAACAAGTGTTTCCACGACTCTACCACCTGGTCCATTTCCACTTCATCTCTTTTTCATGACCACATCTCTTTCTATCTTTCTTGAATCCAATCTTGAATCAAATGTTGCATTTCCAACGGGAAAAGCCATCTCTTTCTCAACAACGTCTTTGTCATTTGATCCAATAGCGTTCCGTTAGATAGGAACAGATTTGATAAATACTGATAACTCTCGGATATCATTTTCGAACGGAAAGACCCATGATTATATAATGATAAGGAACTATAGGCTCTAAACCATCTTCTTTGGTCAGGAATCCAGTCTGGCGTATTCTTGTCCAAGTAGGGTTGAAATAGATTCTTATTCTTACGTTCATAAGCCATCATTTCCATTTTTTGCATATTCTTCTTGACCCAGGTCGACCAAGATTGGGTTGTTTCATCTAGATCATCATCATGTATCATCTCTGTTTCGTCATTGTCTATCATCTCTATGTCGCAGTCAGTCATAAGCTCCTTTAACGTCTCTTTATCAAATAATTTTCCACGACGTGAAAACGCAGAAGCAAGGGGCTGATCTTGGAGGAATAGGGAAAAGAATGGATCCACAGGGTCCCAAACGCATCGTTTTCTTCCAAAAACAAAAAAGCCTTCTTCTTCTTCTTTGGAACATCTCTCTCGTCTCGGGTACTGCATGGTTCTACCCTCCCGAAAGAACCTGTCTAAATCGGAAAATCTGGGCCTTTCGATCCAATTCACTTGATTGAGATAGGGGCGCCATATTCTCGGAGCCCAACAAACTATGTGATTGAAGAAATGCCCCTCTATCTGTTGCAGGTCGAAAGTTCCTTTCCCGTCTTCGTCTTCAAGGCGATCAAGGATAGAACAATATGTATTTTGCATCATATTTAACGGATTCCTTGGTTCGGACCGAAGAAGCCATGGCACTCGATTATTATCAAACTGACTGCAATCTTTTTCTGTCCGTGAGGATCCCACCAGAGCGTCTTCTACTTCTAATAGGCCATGAACTAGATCTAATAGGCTATGAACTAGATCAGAATCACTCTCAACGAATCCATGAGACTTCAAGAATGCATGAGAAGAAGAAAAAGTGATCCAATCTCTTTCATCGGGTCCGAGTGGAGACCAAAGATCTCGAGCGACCGATCCGGCAGAACAACTCAAAAAATAAAGAAAGATCGTGAATTTCTTCATGCTCCTTCCAAATTCCAAGCACCATTTGTACAAACATAATGGCTCCTTCCCATAGATAGATATAGGATATAAGGACTCAT